ATTGTTTTATTTATATTTTAATTTTTTCAAAATTTATAAATAAAAGTCCATACAATTTTTTTAATAATTTATTTAATTTAAAATTTTTAATTTAAAAATTTTAATTTAATTTAAAAATTTTAATTTATTTTAATTAAATTAAATACTATATTTATTTATTAAATAAATAAATTATTTTATATTAATTTATTTATAAATTAATAATATTTAATTATAAAGTTTTATTTTGGTTTATAAATTTATTATTAGTTTAATTTATATGTAAATTTTTGTATGAACTTTTATTTATTTAAATAGTAAATAAATTTATTATATTCGCAATGATTAATATTATTAATTAAAGAAATTTAGAAATAGTAATATTAAAGAGTATTGACTAAATTTGTGCCAGCAGTCGCGGTTATACTAATAATGCAAATAAATTTTTTTAGATAAAGTTAAATTGAATTTTAATAAATTATAAATAAATTTATTAGGTGAAATTTTAAATTTAAAATAATTTTATTTTTATTAATTGAAGCTTAAAAATTTTAAAAATAAACTAGGATTAGATACCCTATTATTTAAAGTGTAATTATAAAATCTGAGGTAGTAATAGTTATGTTCTTGAAACTTAAAAAATTTGGCGGTATTTTAGTCTATTCAGAGGAACCTGTTTTGTAATTGATAATCCACATTGGACCTTACTTAAATTTGTTATCAGTTTATATACCGTCGTTATTAGAATATTTTATAAGAATGTTAATTTTCATAATTTTTAAAAATAAAATATATCAGATCAAGGTGTAGCTTATATTTAAGTATAAATGGGTTACAATAAAGTTATTTATACGAATATAAATTTGAAATATTTATTGAAGGTGGATTTGATAGTAAAATTATAAAGATTAATAATTTGATTTTAGCTCTAAAATATGCACACATCGCCCGTCACTCTTACTATTAAGGTAAGATAAGTCGTAACATAGTAGATGTACTGGAAAGTGTACCTAGAATGCAATTTAAAGCTTATTAAGTAAAGTATTTCATTTACATTGAAAAGATTTTTGTGCAAATCAATATAAATTGATTAGATTTTATTTATTTAGTTTTTTTTAAAAAAATAATATTTTTATTAAAAATAATTATAAAATTATTTGTTTTAGTATTTTATAAAGAAAAAATAATATTAATAATAGTTTAATAGTATTGTGAAAGAAAATTGAAATAATTTGAAAAATTTTTATTATAAAAGAAGATTTTATTTATTGTACCTTGTGTATCAGGGTTTATCAAAAAAAGATTAATTAAATTAATTTTCTCGATTTTAAAAGAGTTAATATATTATTTAAGTTAATGTTACAAAATTATTTATAATAATATATTAGAAATGAAATGTTATTCGTTTTCAAAGGTATCTAGTTCTTTAAGAAATAAATTAAATTTAGGAATTTTATATTATTTAATTAAATTTATTAATTAAATAATTATTTAGTTTTAATATTTTATGGGATAAGCTATAAAATAAATTTTTAAAAATTTATAAATAAAATTAATAAATATAAGTTTAGAAATTGCTATTATTAATAAAAGTGTTATAATTTATTTTATAATAATTATTATTTATTTTAATTTTAAATATTTATTAAAGTATTCATTTTAATTTTATTAATGAAAAAATAATGATAAAATTAGTATAAAATTTTGTAAATATATTTATAATTGATAAGTTTTTATAAAGAACTTGGCAAAAATAATGTTCGCCTGTTTAACAAAAACATGTCTTTTTGATTATATAAAAAGTCTAACCTGCCCACTGATTTTTTAAATGGCCGCAGTATTTTAACTGTGCAAAGGTAGCATAATCATTAGTCTTTTAATTGAAGGCTGGTATGAATGGTTGGACGAGATATTAACTGTTTCATAAAAATTTTTATTAAAACTTTATTTTTTAGTTAAAAAGCTAAAATTTATTTAAAAGACGAGAAGACCCTATAAATCTTTATATTTAAATTATTAAAATTTTATAGATTTTTTTTATTTTAATAATTAATAATATTTTATTGGGGTGATATTAAAATTTAATAAACTTTTAATATAAATTAACATTAATTAATGAATAATTGATCCGTTAATAACGATTAAAAAAATAAGTTACTTTAGGGATAACAGCGTAATTTTTTTGGAGAGTTCTTATCGATAAAAAAGATTGCGACCTCGATGTTGGATTAAGAGATAGGTTTAGGTGTAGTAGCTTAAATTTTAAGTCTGTTCGACTTTTAAATTCTTACATGATCTGAGTTCAAACCGGTGTAAGCCAGGTTGGTTTCTATCTTTAAAAAATTAAAATATTTCAGTACGAAAGGATCTAATATTTGGTAAATTTTTATTTTTATAATGAATATAAATAATTTAAACTATTTTGGCAGATTAATGCAATAAATTTAGAATTTATTTATGTAATTTTTATTACAAATAGTACTTGTTTTTTATAGAAAATTTATTATTTATTATTAGAAGATTGGTATTAATTATTTTTGTATTAGTAAGAGTAGCTTTTTTAACACTTTTAGAACGTAAAGTATTAGGATATATTCAGATTCGAAAAGGTCCTAATAAAGTTGGAATTAGTGGAATTCCTCAACCTTTTTGTGATGCAATTAAATTATTTACTAAGGAACAAACTTATCCTTTATTATCTAATTATATTTCCTATTATTTTTCTCCTATTTTTTCATTATTTTTATCTTTATTAATTTGAATATGTATACCTATTTTTATAAAATTATTTTCTTTTAATTTAGGGTTATTATTTTTTCTTTGTTGTACTAGTTTAGGAGTATATACTGTAATAATTGCTGGATGATCTTCTAATTCTAATTATGCTTTATTAGGTGGATTACGAGCTGTTGCTCAAACTATTTCTTATGAAGTTAGTTTAGCTTTAATTTTATTAAGTTTTATTTTTTTAATTGGAGGTTATAATATATTAATATTTTATAAATTTCAAATATATATTTGATTTTTTTTTATTATATTTCCTGTATCTTTAGTTTGATTTAGAATTTCATTAGCAGAAACTAATCGAACACCTTTTGATTTTGCTGAAGGTGAATCAGAATTAGTTTCAGGATTTAATGTTGAATATAGAAGAGGAGGATTTGCTTTAATTTTTTTAGCAGAATATGCAAGAATTTTATTTATAAGTATGTTATTTTGTATTATATTTTTGGGTAGTGATATTTTTTCTTTTTTATTTTATATTAAATTAATATTAATTTCTTTTATATTTATTTGAATTCGTGGAACTTTACCTCGGTTTCGTTATGATAAATTAATATATTTAGCATGAAAAAGTTTTTTACCTTTTTCATTAAATTTTTTGATATTTATTGTAGGTATTAAAATTTTATTTATTTATTTAATTTAGTTAATTTATTTTAGTAAAGTTAATAGAAAATAAAATTTCTATCTTATGTTTTCAAAACATATGCTTTTTCAAGCTCATTAACTAATTTAATAAATTATCTCATCATTTAATTATTAAAGGGTTAATTAAATAATATAAAAAATAAATTACAGTTAAAATTTGTCCAGTAATAACATAAGGATCTTCTACTGGTCGAGCACCAATTCATGTTAATAAAATTACTGTTACAACTATTATTCAGAATATAATTTGATTAATTGGGTAAAATTGAATTCCTCGAAATTTTCTTAAATGATAAAAAGGTAAAATAAATAAAATTGCAATTGATAAAACTAAAGCAATTACTCCTCCTAATTTATTAGGAATTGATCGTAAAATTGCATATGCAAATAGAAAGTATCATTCTGGTTGAATATGAATTGGAGTAACTAAAGGATTAGCTGGAATAAAATTATCAGGATCTCCTAATAAATAAGGATTAATTAATACTAATAAAATTAATAATATTGTTATAATAATAAATCCTACAATATCTTTATATGTAAAATATGGATGAAAAGGAATTTTATCAATATTAGAATTTAATCCTATTGGATTATTAGATCCAGTTTCATGAAGGAATAAAATATGAATTAATGTTATTGCTAAAACAATAAATGGTAGAATAAAATGAAAAGTAAAAAATCGTGTTAATGTTGCATTATCAACAGCAAATCCTCCTCATACTCATTGAACTAAATCAATTCCTAAATAAGGAATGGCAGATAATAAATTAGTAATAACTGTGGCTCCTCAAAATGATATTTGTCCTCATGGTAATACATATCCTATAAAAGCTGTTCCTATTACTAAAAATAAAATAATTACTCCAACTATTCAGGTTGGTATATATAAATATGAACCATAATAAATTCCTCGTCCTACATGTAAATAAATACAAATAAAAAAAAATGATGCACCATTAGCGTGTATAGTTCGTAATAGTCATCCATAATTTACATCTCGACAAATATGATTTACTCTATTAAAAGCTAAATTAATATCTGCTGTATAATGTATAGCCAGAAATAGTCCAGTAAGAATTTGAATTATTAAACATAAAAATAATAATGAACCGAAGTTTCATCATGCTGAAATATTAATAGGAGCTGGTAAATCAATTAGAGCACCATTAATAATTTGAAAAATTGGATGTTTAATTCGTAAAGGTTTATTCATTAGTTAAATATTGGTCGTAAAGGACCCTTAAATAATTTAGTAATTTTTACTACAGCAATTAATGTAATTAATAAATAATTAATTAATAAAATTGTTATTAAGTTTGTTGGATAATTATATAATTTATTTAAGGATAATGAATTTTCTAAAATAAATGAATTTATATTATATATTCTTTTTATTTCTAAATTTTTATAATATATTAAAAAATTTTTATCTATTATAATTAATATAATTATTATTATAAAAAAAATTAATATAGAAATAGATATTAGTTTAATTGAGAAAGAAAATATTTCATTTGATGCTAATGAAGTTACATAAATAAATAATACTAATATTCCTCCAAGAAAAACTAAAAATAAAATATAAGAAAATCAAAAACTTTTAGTTATTAATCCTGATGTTAAACAGATTAATGTAGTTTGAAATAATAGGGTTAATCCTATTGCTAGTGGATGTTTTATATTTATAAATATAAAATTAAAAATTAATATAATGGATATTAAAATTCATTGAATAATATCAAGAAGTAGTTTAATAAAAATATTAATTTTGGAGATTAATGATAAAGATATTCTTTTTTCTTGAAGTTTTAAAAGATTAAATCTTATTTTTGATTTACAAGACCAATGTTTTTATTAAACTATTAAAACTAATGATAACAAATTTAAGTTGAATTTTATCAAGAATTTTATTTATTATAGGATTATTTACTTTTGTATCAAATCGAAAACATTTATTATCAATATTATTAAGATTAGAATATATTGTATTAAGATTATTTTTAATATTATATATTTATTTAAATATTATAAATTATGAAAATTTTTTTAGAATAATATTTTTAACTTTTAGTGTTTGTGAAGGAGCATTAGGTCTTTCAATTTTGGTTTCAATAATTCGTACACATGGAAATGATTATTTTCAAAGATTTAATATTTTGCAATGTTAAAAATTATTATTAGAATTATATTTTTATTACCATTATGTTTAATAAATAATAGTTATTGAATGGTTCAAAATTTTTTATTTATATTAAGTTTTGTTTTTATTTTAATAAATATATATAGAAATTATTTTATATCTATTTCTTATTTATTTGGTTGTGATATAATTTCTTATGGATTAATTTTATTAAGTTTATGAATTATTTCTTTAATATTAATAGCAAGTGAATCAATTTATAAATTAAATAATTATATAAATTTATTTTTATTAAATATTGTTATGTTATTAATTTTATTAATTTTAACATTTAGAAGAATGAATTTATTTATATTTTATTTATTTTTCGAAAGAAGATTAATTCCTACTTTATTTTTAATTTTAGGTTGAGGGTACCAACCTGAACGATTACAAGCTGGTGTATATTTATTATTTTATACATTATTAGTATCTTTACCAATATTAGTGGGTATTTTTTATTTATATAAAATTACCGGTACAATAATTTTTTTTTTATTAAATAATTATATATTTAATTATGATCTTCTTTATTTTTCTTTAGTAATGGCTTTTTTAGTAAAAATACCAATATTTTTAGTTCATTTATGATTACCTAGGGCTCATGTAGAAGCTCCTGTTTCTGGTTCAATAATTTTAGCTGGAATTATATTAAAATTAGGAGGTTATGGATTATTACGAATTTTTTGTTTTATACAATATATAGGATTAAAATTTAATTTTATTTGAATTAGAATTAGATTAGTTGGAGGATTTTTAGTTAGACTAATTTGTTTACGCCAAACTGATTTAAAATCATTAATTGCTTATTCTTCTGTTGCTCATATAGGAATTGTTTTATCTGGTTTAATAACAATAAGTTATATAGGAATTTGTGGTTCTTATACTTTAATAATTGCTCATGGATTATGTTCTTCTGGTTTATTTTGTTTAGCTAATATTTCTTATGAACGATTAGGTAGACGAAGTTTATTTATTAATAAAGGTTTATTAAATTTTATACCTTCTATATCTTTGTGATGATTTTTATTAAGATCAGCTAATATAGCTGCCCCACCTACATTAAATTTATTAGGTGAAGTTTCTTTAATTAATAGAATTATTAATTGATCATGAATTTCTATATTAATATTATCTTTTTTATCTTTTTTTAGAGCTGCTTATACTTTATATTTATATGCTTATAGACAACATGGTAAAATTTTTTCAGGAGGATATTCTTTTAGAGGAGGATTAATTCGTGAATTTTTACTTTTATTTTTACATTGATTTCCTTTAAATTTATTAATTTTAAAAAGTGAAATGTGTATATTATGATTATATTTAAATAGTTTAATTAAAATATTGATTTGTGGTATCAATGATAAGAATATAGATATTCTTTTTAAATCATGAAATATATATCAATTTGCTCAATTAGATTTGTTAGTTTATTTTTTTTTAGTTTATTTTCTTTTTTTATAGGAATTTTATTTATTTTAAATGATTTTGTTGTTTTTATTGAATGGGAAGTAATTTCTTTACAATCTATAAGAATTGTTATAACATTATTATTTGATTGAATAAGTTTAATTTTTATATCTTTTGTATTAATAATTTCTTCATTAGTAATTTTTTATAGTAAGGAATATATAGGAGAGGATTATAAAATTAATCGATTTATTATATTAATCTTAATATTTGTTAGTTCAATAATATTATTAATTATTAGTCCTAATTTAATTAGAATTTTATTAGGATGAGATGGATTAGGACTTGTTTCTTATTGTTTAGTTATTTATTTTCAAAATGTAAAATCTTATAATGCTGGTATATTAACTGCTTTATCTAATCGAATTGGGGATGTTGCTTTATTATTAGCTATTGCTTGAATATTAAATTATGGAAGTTGAAATTTTATTTTTTATTTAGAATTTATGAAAAGTGATTTTGAAATAATAGTTGTGGGTCTATTAGTAATATTAGCTGCAATAACTAAAAGTGCTCAAATTCCTTTTTCTTCTTGATTACCTGCTGCTATAGCAGCTCCTACACCTGTTTCAGCTTTAGTTCATTCATCTACTTTGGTAACTGCTGGTGTTTATTTATTAATTCGATTTAATATTTTATTAAGTCATTCATGAATGGGTAATTTATTATTATTATTATCTGGATTAACAATATTTATATCTGGTTTAGGAGCAAATTATGAATTTGACTTAAAGAAAATTATTGCTTTATCTACTTTAAGTCAATTAGGTTTAATAATAAGAATTCTTTCAATAGGATTTTATAAATTATCTTTTTTTCATTTATTAACTCATGCCTTATTTAAAGCATTATTATTTATATGTGCAGGATCAATTATTCATAATATAAATAATACTCAAGATATTCGATTAATAGGAAGATTAAGATTAATAATACCATTAACTTCTTCTTGTTTTAATGTTGCTAATTTAGCTTTATGTGGGATACCTTTTTTAGCTGGATTTTATTCTAAGGATTTAATTTTAGAAATTGTATCTTTATCTTATATTAATTTTTTTTCATTTTTTTTATATTTTTTTTCAACAGGATTAACAGTATGTTATTCATTTCGTTTAGTTTATTATACAATAACTGGGGAATCAAATTTTTCATCATTAAATATATTAAATGATGAAAGTTGAATTATATTAAAAAGAATACTAGGATTATTAATTTTAAGAATTTTTGGTGGTAGAATATTAAGATGATTAATTTTTCCTACACCTTTTGTAGTAATTCTTCCTTTATATTTAAAATTAATAACTTTATTTGTTTGTATTATAGGAGGTTTATGTGGTTATTTAATTTCTAAAATTTCATTATTTTTTTTTAATAAAGCAATAAATATATATAATGTTTCTTATTTTTTAGGTTCTATATGATTTATACCTTATATTTCTACTTATGGAGTAATTAATTATTCTTTAGTTACTGGAAAAATAATTGTAAAATTTTTTGATCAAGGATGGTCAGAATATTTTGGTGGACAACAACTTTATTATAATTTAATTAAAAATTCTCAACTAAATCAAATATTACAAAATAATGATTTAAAAATTTATTTATTAAGTTTTGTTTTTTGAATTATAATTTTATATATTTATATAATTTGTTTATATTCAAATAGCTTATGATTAGAGTATAACATTGAAGATGTTAGGGAGATTATTTAATCTTTGAATATAATGAATTATTTTTAGTAATTTATAAAAAAATATTTTTAATTTTACAATGAAAATGTAATGTTTTTATTAAACTATATAAATAATATTATAATATAAATATATTTAGAAGTATAAATGGAATTTAACCATTAAAAGAAAAAAGTTAGCAGCTTTTACTTGAACATCATACTTCTTTAATTGGAGTTTTTACTCAATTTTATCATTAACAGTGATAGACCTCTTTTTGGCTTCAATTAATAAAATAAGGGTAAAATTACCTAAGATTAGGTCGAAACTAATTGCAATATATTGCTTCATATTTAAATTAAGGTAAATTGATAAAATCAATACTTTTTGAATGCAAATCAAATGTTATAATTAACTATAACCCTAATTTGATCAGTTTAGTATTCCTTGATTTCATTCATGATATAGTCCTAATAATAAAATTAAAATAAAAGTAATTGATGTAATTGTTCATACTATTAAATTAGAAAATTTAATAATTATAATAATTGGTAAAATTAAAGCAATTTCTACATCAAAAATTAAAAAAATAATTGTAATTAAAAAGAATCGTAAAGAAAATGGTAAACGGGAGGATGATTTAGGATCAAATCCACATTCAAAAGGTGAAGCTTTTTCTCGATCAATTAAGGTTTTTTTTGAAATAATAGAAGCTAAAAATATTACTACTATGGATAATATTAAAATAATAAAACTTATAAGTGTAATTGATAAAATTATCTATACTATTAATAATAGACCTCATGATTGGAAGTCAAGAATACTTTTTATACTATATAGATAATTAGTTATCCTCCTCATCAGTAAATTGAAACATAAAGGAATAGTCATACAATATCAACAAAATGTCAATATCAAGCAGCAGCTTCAAATCCAAAGTGATGATTTTTAGAAAAATGATTATTTAAATGTCGAATTAAACATACTAATAAGAAAGTAGTTCCAATTAAAACATGAATTCCATGAAATCCTGTTGCTATAAAGAAAGTTGAACCAAATACAGAATCAGCAATTGTAAAAGGAGCTTCAATATATTCATAAGCTTGAAGTATAGTAAAATAAATTCCTAATAATACTGTAAAAAATAATCCTTGGGTTGTTTGAGAATGATTATTTTCTATAAGTCTATGATGAGCTCAAGTTACAGTAATTCCTGAAGTTAATAAAATTACAGTATTTAATAATGGAATTTGAAATGGATTAAAAGGATTAATTCCTATTGGGGGTCATAATGATCCTAATTCAATAGATGGAGATAATCTACTATGAAAAAATGCTCAAAAGAAAGATACAAAAAATAAAACTTCTGATAAAATGAATAAAATTATTCCTCATCGTAATCCTGTAATAACTATATAAGTATGTAAACCTTGAAATGTACCTTCTCGTGATACATCTCGTCATCATTGATAAACAGTTAAAATAGTAATAATATTTCCTAATAAAAATAGTGAAATATCAAATTGATGAAATCATTTTACTATACCAGAAACTGTAGTTATAGCACCAATTGAAGCTGTTAAAGGTCATGGTCTATAATCAACTAAATGAAAAGGGTGATTTGTATGTGTTGACATTAATTTATTTCTCTAGAATATAAAGTACTAAGAGTAGCAAAAACATATGATTGAATAATTGCTACTGCTGATTCTAAAACTAGTAATGCAATTTGTGTAATAATAAGTATTCTTAATAAAATTATTGATATAGAAGGTCCAGTATTACCTAATAAAGTTAATAATATATGTCCAGCAATTATATTAGCTGTTAATCGAACTGCTAATGTTCCTGGTCGAATTATATTTCTAATTGTTTCAATACATACTATAAAAGGTATTAAAATTGCTGGAGTTCCTTGTGGTACTAAATGAGTAAATATATGTTGAGTATTATTAATTCATCCAAATATTATAAAACATAATCATAATGGTAAAGCTAAAGTAAGAGTTAATGTTAAATGACTAGTTCTTGTAAAAATATATGGAAATAATCCTATAAAATTATTAAATAAAATTATAGAAAATAAAGAAATAAAAATAAAAGTAGAACCATTAGTTCTTAAAGGACCTAAAAGAATTTTAAATTCTTTATGTAAAGTTATTAAAATATTATTTCAATAAATATGATAACGGGAAGGTATTAATCAATAAGAAGAAGGGATTATTAAAATACCTAAAAATGTTCTTATTCAATTTAATGATAAATTAAAAATACTTGATGAAGGGTCGAATACTGAAAATAAATTTGTTATCATTTTCAACTAAGAGAATTAATTAATTTAGATTTTTTAATTAAATTTGATTTAGGTATAAAATGTATAAAGGAATAATAATTTATTATATTAAAAAATAAAAATGCTATTGTAAATATAATAAATAGACTTAGTCAACCAATAGGGGCTATTTGAGGGATTAAAAAATATCAATAAATTGATAATTTTAGTTTGACAAACTAATGTTATAAATTAACTAATTTTTTCATTAGAAGTAATTGCTAATTTACTATAAAGTGGTTTAAGAGACCAATACTTGCTTTCAGTCATCTAATGAATAATTTATATTATTAGAAATTCATTTAATGAAATAATTAGTTGGAATTCTTTCAATAACAATTGGTATAAAACTATGATTAGCTCCACAAATTTCTGAACATTGACCATAAAATAATCCAGGTCGATTAATTATAAAATTAGTTTGATTAAGGCGTCCTGGTGTTCCATCTACTTTTACTCCTAAAGATGGAATTGTTCAAGAGTGAATAACGTCTGCAGCAGTTACAATAATACGAATTTGTGAATTTATTGGGATAATAATTCGATTATCTACATCTAATAATCGGAATCCATTATCAGGCAATTCATTTGTAGGAATTATGTATGAATCAAATTCAATATTTGTAAAATCTGAATATTCATAACTTCAATATCATTGATGACCAATAGTTTTTAGAGTAATTGATGGTTCATTAATTTCATCAAGTAAATATAAAAGTCGTAAGGAAGGAAAAGCAATAAATAATAAAATAATAGCAGGTAAAATAGTTCAAATAATTTCAATAGTTTGACCATGTAATAAATAACGATTTACATATTTATTAAAGAATAATATAAATATTAAATAACCTACTAAAATAGTAATTATTACTAAAATTAATAATGTATGATCATGAAAAAAAATTAATTGTTCTATTAAAGGAGAAGAACTATTTTGTAATCTTAGATTTGCTCATGTTGACATTAAATCTTCTAATAAAAGTAAATTACTTTATATATGGAGCTTAAATCCATTGCACTAATCTGCCATATTAGAAATTAGTTAATATAGGCAGTTCATCATAACTATGTTCAGCTGGTGGAGTATTTTGTAATCATTCAATTGATGAATTTAATTGAATTGGAAATATAACTTGACGTTGAGAAATTAAACTTTCTCAAATAATATAAAAGAAAAATAAAATTCCTAATAATGAAATTGTTGAACCAATTGTAGAAATTACATTTCAAGTTGTATAGGCATCAGGATAATCTGAATATCGTCGAGGTATTCCTGCTAATCCTAGAAAATGTTGAGGAAAAAATGTTAAATTTACTCCAATAAATATTGTATAAAATTGAGTTTTTAAAAAGGTTTTATTTATTGTAAGCCCTGTAAATAAAGGATATCAATGAACAAAACCTGCTATAATAGCAAATACGGCTCCTATTGATAAAACATAATGAAAATGAGCTACTACATAATATGTATCATGCAGAATAATATCAAGAGAAGAATTAGCTAAAACAACTCCTGTTAATCCTCCTACTGTAAATAAAAATACAAATCCTAATGATCATAAAGTGGATGGAGAATAATTTAACTGAGTTCCATATAAAGTTGCTAATCATCTAAAAATTTTGATACCAGTGGGAACAGCAATAATTATAGTAGCTGATGTAAAATATGCTCGTGTATCCACGTCTATTCCTACAGTAAATATATGATGAGCTCATACAATAAATCCTAATAATCCAATAGCTAATATAGCATAAATTATACCTAAAGCTCCAAAAGTTTCTTTTTTTCCAGATTCTTGACTAATAATATGAGAAATTATACCAAATCCTGGTAAAATTAAAATATAAACTTCAGGATGACCAAAAAATCAAAATAAATGTTGATATAAAATTGGATCTCCTCCTCCTGCAGGGTCAAAAAAGGAAGTATTAAGATTTCGATCTGTTAATAATATAGTAATAGCTCCTGCTAATACTGGTAAAGATAATAATAATAATAAAGCTGTAATTACAACAGATCAAACAAATAATGGTATTCGATCAAATGTAATTCCTATTGCTCGTATATTAATTACTGTTGTAATAAAATTTACAGCTCCTAAAATTGAAGAAATTCCAGCTAAATGTAATGAAAAAATAGCTAAATCTACAGAAGCTCCTCTATGAGCAATATTAGAAGATAAAGGTGGGTAAACAGTTCAACCTGTCCCAGCTCCATTTTCAACTATTCTTCTTATTAGGAGAAGAGTTAATGCAGGAGGGAGTAGTCAAAAACTTATATTATTTATTCGTGGGAAAGCTATATCTGGAGCTCCTAATATTAGTGGAACTAATCAATTTCCAAATCCTCCAATTATAATTGGTATTACTATAAAGAAAATTATAATAAAAGCATGAGCTGTTACAATTACATTATAAATTTGATCATCTCCAATTAAAGAACCAGGATGTCCTAATTCAGCTCGAATTAAAATTCTCAATGAAGTTCCTACTATACCAGATCAGGCTCCAAAAATAAAATATAAAGTTCCAATATCTTTATGATTAGTTGAAAATAATCATTGTCGCGATTAAATGGCTGAATTTAGGCGATAAATTGTAAATTTATTTATGAGAATATTTCTCTTTAATCAAAAAGCTTTATAGTCAATAATGACATTAGACTGCAATTCTAAAGGAGTAATAAATTACTAAGGCTTAAAAGATTATTCTTATATTTATAGCTTTGAAGGCTATTAGTTTATTTAACTTAAAACCTTAAAATAAATAATATAAGGAATAAATTAAAAATAAACCAAATGAAGAAAATAATGAAAAAATTATTATAATTCTTATATTTATAGAATTATATATAGATTTAATTATTCAATTATTTTCGAAATAATTTAATATAAAAGCTCTATAACATAATCGTATATAAAAATATAAAGTAATTAATGTTATTAATACTATAAATGTTAATAAAAAGAATTGATTATTAATTGATAAAGATTGAATAATTAATCATTTAGGTAAAAATCCTAAAAATGGTGGTAATCCACCTAAAGATAATAAATTAAGGAATAGAAAGTATTTTAAAATTTTTGAATTAAAAAATAATGTAAATAATTGATTAATATGAGAAGTTTTAAATATATTAAATATAAAAATTATTCTAAAAGTTAAAAATATATAAAATATAAAATAATTTATTCATATTGTATTTCTATTATATATAGAAGCTAATATTCATCCTAAATGATTAATTGAAGAATAAGCTATTAATTTTCGTAAAGAAGTTTGATTTAAACCTCCTAAAGCTCCAATTAATCTTGAAAGAATAATTCTAATTAATATAAGAGGTTTTATAATAATATAAGAAATTAATATTAAAGGGGCAATTTTTTGTCAAGTTATTAAAATTAATGAATTTAATCATGATAAACCTTCTATTACATTTGGAAATCAAAAATGGAATGGGGCTGATCCTCTTTTTAATAATAAAGATGAAAAAATTATTATTTCTGTAATATTATTAAAATTTATTTTATTATAATTTAATAAATATAAAATTACTGCAAATAAAAATACAGCAGAAGCTAATGCTTGAGTTAGGAAGTACTTTAATGAAGATTCTGTAGATATTAATTTATTATCTCTTATTAGGGGGATAAAAGCTAACAAATTAATTTCTAAACCTATTCAAGCTCCTAATCATGAATTAGCTGAAATAGAAATTAAACTTCCTATTATTAAAATAATTATAAATATAATTTTTGATGAATTATTAAAAATTAAAAAGAAAAGGATTGGAACCTTTATAAGTGGGGTATGAACCCAATAGCTTTATTAGCTTATCTTTTTAATTTATAAATAAAAAATATATTTTAGTGTATGATGCACAAAAGTTTTTGATACTTTTAGGAATAGTTTAATTCTATTAAATATAATGAATGTGACATAATCACATAATTTACCCTATCAAGGTAATCCTTTTATCAGGCAATTCATTTTTGAAATAATAAGATTGTCTCACAATTTTTTTTTTTTTTTTTTATCTTTATAGTAACTTTTTTGGTAAAAATAAAAAAATTATATATCTTTTTACTATATATTAAATAATGAAATTTAGTAAAAATTTTTATCAAAATTTGCTTAATTTTTGAAGATTTTTTAATTTTTTAAAATGTTAATAGAGTTTTCTAACAGTTTTTTTAGATGAAATTAATTTATTAGGATTTTAAATATATTTTCATATAAAATTATTATTTAAATTTATTTTATTTTATAAATAAAATAAAATATTTAGATAATTTTTAAGTGTAAATAACTATAAATTGCATATATATATATATATATACATTTCTATATACATATACATGATTTATAATTAATATTAAATTATGTCATTAACGTTATAAATTTAATAATATATAAATTATTTATATAAATATATTTATTTAGATATCAACTATCTTTAAAGAAATATAAACATAACTCAATATCTTCATAATTTATGTATAAATACTTATAGATAAAGATTTAGTAACATGATATCCTTCATTGGATTTAAATTTTTTTTGAAATCTAAATTAATAGATATCTATTAATTAATTAAACATTTATTAATTAATAGATATCTATTAATCGTCTATAGTATATAGACTTAAGTTCATTTTTTGAACTCGTCAATATAAAAATTTTTTAGTAAGTAAAATATATTATATTTTTGGCTAAAAAATTGAAAA